AAAAGAATAATTCATTCCGGCGGATCTAATCCATATTTATCAAATCTTGGGTAAATAAACCTATTTTTCTTCATTAATCTTTGTGAATGAATTACATATGACATAGGATAGAATTTGGGTTTTCTTTTCCTGTCGGTGATCAAAGAGTTATTGATATACTTTTGATTTGATATAACCAATCCCGGTCACTTTATAACATGAAAATCCTGATATGACCCTAGGTAAAAACTTAAACCTAATCCAACCAAATCCAATCGTAAGTCATATGGATCTAGGAGTCTTGTTCTTGTATTTGTGGAAAACAAGAGTTTCCAAAATGAAGTTTTTTAGTCAGTTTCATTGTAAGTATTGTAAAGTAAAACAGGCTGTGCTTAGGATAACCGGCCTGGCAAAGCTAATAGTCTTTTTTCTCTTTCTTTTATGTTACACTAAATTTTGACTAATTATTTTTTTTGATCCCAATCTACTCCAATTGCTCACCCTTCCAATTATACCGACGCAGACTATAGGGAAGAAGATTAGGTCCTATTTAATTTAACCTTAGGCTAGTTAGGAACCCACCTACTCATAGCTTCTTTGTTGGAACAAGAACCAAATTTCTTGTTTAAGAGATAATGAATTGGTCCTAAATGTATCAACGTTTGGTTTGTACTTTCTTCTATTTTTATTTATACCTTCTTCTATAAGTTGGTCGGGGGATTTGATCTGTCGAATCGTTCGAGAATGCGTAGAAATATCTTCTTTAGATCATTTATGATTCCGCCAACTATACGACTGCGCCTACACACTATTCTATGGGTTTGCTTCAAAACAAACTAACTGGGATTCTAGCGAAACCTAACCCATTGGTTGGTCTTACTAGGTTTTATTACAGTAAAAAACAATTATTTCGGTTCATGCCAAATCGTGATCTTTTTATTTAGTACTAGAATTCCGAAATAGAATAAATAATGAATTTTTCAATAACAAAAAGTCGAATTAAAGAATTCGATTGTTTTCAGGAGTAAGTTCGGAGTAGTACAGGCCCAAAGTCTATAATTTAGTTTAGATATAGGAACCTATGATATGAATTGTCATATGTAAGGGTTTACTACCAATTCAAATTCAACGGATTGAATCAAATTAATATTCATTAAGGAAAGTATAAATCCTAAGATAAGGAGGACGAAATCTAATTGTTCGATGCATTAGAGTCTGTTTACGTATCCGTATCAAATAATAGAAGCAATGATCTTTTGCCTGGATTTTCATTAAAAGAATTCTTCTAGCACCAGTAAAATAGACTCGAAAAAAATCCCAAGACATTCCATTTGAACTTATTTCACTACTCACTATATTCTAAATCACTAATAAAAAAAAAAAACGAGCTAGACCTATTCGTTGATTTTCTTATATTACTATTTTCTTACATATTTTTAGATGAATTTCATTAATTTATGAAAATTGATGTAAATCTTTAGTTATATTATATTTAGTATTAGATTTATTTATATTATTTAAGTATTTTAAAGTATTTAATTCCTTGATTTTTTTTTAGAGAATCCAGGTAAAGTGAGAAAGTTTTGTTTGTGTAAAAAAAGTATGATATGTTTACACCATATCTAAATAGAATCGAAGTAAATGGAAGTGGGATTCCGTTGGATTGGAAATGAGACATGACCCACAGCAAACAAACTCAACTATGTGGTTTGGTCAAAATGAATTGTTGTTTCGTATAAGCAGTTATGGATGAATTGACAATTCTCATTCGAATGGACTGATTCGGTCTATTCCACATTTTCATAGGAGTGCATCTATGTTTCTGCTTCACGAATATGATATTTTCTGGGCATTTCTACTAATATCAAGTGGTATTCCTATTTTAGCATTTTTAATTTCCGGAGTTTTAGCCCCAACGAGGGAAGGACCCGAGAAGCTTTCTAGTTATGAATCGGGTATAGAACCAATAGGGGATGCTTGGGTACAATTCCGAATCCGATATTATATGTTTGCTTTAGTTTTTGTTGTTTTTGATGTTGAAACGGTCTTTCTTTATCCATGGGCAATGAGTTTCGATGTATTGGGTGTATCCGTATTTATAGAAGCTTTGATTTTCGTGCTTATCCTAATTGTTGGTTCAGTTTATGCATGGCGAAAGGGGGCATTGGAATGGTCTTAGCTCCTGAATATTCGGACAATAAAAAAGAAGGAAAAGATTACATCGAGACAGTTATGAATTCGATTGAGTTTCCGTTACTTGACCGAACAACCCCAAATTCAGTTATTTCAACTACATTGAATGATCTTTCGAATTGGTCAAGACTATCCAGTTTATGGCCGCTTCTCTACGGTACTAGTTGTTGCTTCATCGAATTTGCTTCATTAATAGGCTCGCGATTCGACTTTGATCGTTATGGATTGGTACCAAGATCGAGTCCTAGGCAAGCAGACCTGATTTTAACAGCTGGCACAGTAACAATGAAAATGGCTCCCTCTTTAGTGAGATTGTATGAGCAAATGC